ATTACTTTCTACTTTACTCTTTTATTTTCTTTTAATAAATTTCCTATTATTAAATTAATATATTGTATTGAATTAAATACATATTAGTTAATTAAATATTAAATAATATGAGACTCGAAATGAAAGTACCCTTCTCGCATACATTCCCCATTACGTTGTCGGAACAAAAATATTGCATGTATCAATATGGATGGAAATATTTAGTACATGAAATAGCGATTTGCTAGATATATAAATAGATATATAAGATATAACTAATAAAACGGATCTTGTGTTCTGGAATTGGAATCAAAGAAAGATATTTAAAATGGCTCGTATGTTGTGACTTGGAATAAATGTTTCTCGGTAAAGGAAGGGAATAGTAATTTATTCATTCCTAATTTATTCCTATAGAACGTCTAGGAACAAGAAGATTAAATCGGATATATCGACAGATTCCCGCGTAGTCCAAAGAAAAAAAAGATCCAATTTCATCTCTATCGAATTTTAATATCAGAATAGTGGATATAATTATGATGCAATGGGTTAGGTCCACTTACTTTTTATTTTGTTGATTTCTAATCGATTTAATTGGAATAATGGAAAATAGGAAAGGAATAGTAATATTTGAAGATTTAACGAGACGACTTATCCTTACATTCATTATAATATTTAATATAATATTTATAATAATTATATTATTTATTTAATAATAAATAATATATTTTTTATTTAATAATATATTTAATTTATTAAAATAGCAAATTTATAACCATACTATAATTAATTATAATGTTATAATTTTGATTTTTATTATATATTAAATTATACGGTTTGTTACTTTTTTTTTATTACTTTATTACAAAGATCAACAATATCTTTATTCGCACTTCAAATATGAATACTACTGCCGGAGTTTTATGATTTATGAAAAAATCAAAGCCCCTTATCGGATTTGAACCGATGACTTACGCCTTACCATGGCGTTACTCTACCACTGAGTTAAAAGGGCTTGTTTGATCCAATTCCTGAATAAAGACACTATGAGTTTAGTATATATACTTATTATAATAGATGTACATAGATATATCTTATAATAAGTATAAGGGTTCATTCAGGAATGAAAAATTTTCTTTATCCAGTAAAAGTAAATTAAATAATTTAATATAATTTAATATAGAGTATATAATATAGGTAAAATAAAACGGTTTATTGATATTGGATTTGATAAATATCAATACAATGAATTGTTTCAAGACTATCCTAATTGACATCATAACTAAATTCATTTGAGTGATACATGTATCCACTAATTTAACATAGATCCAAGATATTTCATTGAATCATTGATAAAGAGATTCGGATAAAGAGATTCGGCGTGGCCTTTGAACCAAACTTTTATCGAAAAAAATTGTATAGAAAGAATCGTGAAAGACGGAAAGATCCTTCGTATCGAGTCATACCATTCCATTATATTGACAATTTTAAAAAACTATTCATACTATGAACATAGTATGATGGCGGTCGTGCAAGTCTGCCCCCATCGTCTAGCGGTTCAGGACATCTCTCTTTCAAGGAGGCAGCGGGGATTCGACTTCCCCTGGGGGTAGGGTACTACGAAAGGAAGTTGATCGTGGATTATCAATAAGCCTGGAATTGATTCTTCCTGGGTCGATGCCCGAGCGGTTAATGGGGACGGACTGTAAATTCGTTGGCAATATGTCTACGCTGGTTCAAATCCAGCTCGGCCCAATAATTTGCCGATCCGCCATGAAATGATATAATATAACCCATTTGTTGCTCTCCAGAAATGCCCGATCCCCCAATCCCAATACGGAAGAAATCCATTTTATGATATATCTATACCACTATTTATTTACTCTCTTTTTACAAGAAATTCTGATCTTGCTAATGATCTAGATTCATATCAGGATCCGTAACTATAAAGTAAAGTTTAAGGAAAAGAGTAAATAAAAAAAAACTTTTTTGATTGAACGAGTGATTATCCAATTGATTTGGCAATAACGAAAGGATTACTAGTAATACCGGCTGCTCTCACTAAAGTACATATACATATGGGTATCGATATATCACACTCGCAGCTCTGTTACAACACGCCAATTCTAATCGAAATTGAAAGGGTTAGAATGAAATCATAAAAATATGTATACTTTATTTTATTATGGTATTTACTTGGGATTGTAGTTCAATTGGTCAGAGCACCGCCCTGTCAAGGCGGAAGCTGCGGGTTCGAGCCCCGTCAGTCCCGACGAATCCAAATCCAATAAAAAACTATATCAATTCATCTCTCTATTTTTTGTGAAAAGAAGTCCAAATAACATAATTTCATTCCCAACAGCGATCCCTCTTCTTTTTTTCTTTTTCGTTTCACATTTATCATCAACCAAATGGGGGAATTTCCATTTCTTCGACTAGTACCGATTCGATTGATGGGAGAGAGGCATATGTGGATTAGTACAATTATTATATTATTAGCATCAGATTCAGGATTCCACGGGATACCGTACTGTACTGGGTCTGGCTTTTTCAATTACTCCCGATCTGTGAAATATGAAATAGAGTAGAGTATTGTATGTTTCCCGGGAGTACATACATAAATGGAATTTGTACAATATAAAATAAATTGAACATAGTTACTGTGTATAGAATAGTATAGAATACTTTTTTTTTAAGATTAAAATAAAAGTATATCCTTTTCGGGCCCTATTTTGTGTAACCTCAATTTCAAATTTTACTAATTTGAAATAATCTATCTCATTCAAATTTCGCATTGAGCTTTTGATATATGCGTCCCATTACTAATCCAATGAAAGAGGATATTTAAAAAATAAAGATCAAACAAGGATCACTTTTTTATTAGCGAGGTAATGCATTTTTTTTTTTTTATATTTTATAAGGGTTTTTCCTTGAAAGAACAAACTTTTTAAATTTATATATAAATATATAAAAAAATAGTTAATTTGATGGAATATTCGATTTTTTTATACCGGAATTTGTACTCGTCTTTATCATACTTCTTTTGTTTTCCAAGAAGATTGGATCATTAAAAAAAGGAGGTTATAACTTAGCTCCTTCCTTTTTTTTCATTGAGCTTCTATTGTTTGTTGGGGTTTGTTTAGAACCAATGGTAAGTGGAAAGTCGGTTAGATGATACTTCATCAGATGATTGTACAAAGAGGGCGGTAGGTTATAGAAAAGAAAGAATGGAAAAGAATGATAAATAAATAAAGGAATTATTGATTGTATCGGGAATCAAATTTTGAGTTCAGTATGGATAAAAGATCATCCTATGTTATACTATTCAATTCTTGACGATGAATCGATTTGATAGCTCCGATATTGTTATTCATGATATTGATCCGATTCGATATCATCGAGATGTAATGCATCCCATTGAATTTACAGGCGAAAGATTTATTATCTCTATGGGATTAACTCCCGAGTTATTGCGAATTAAAGAAAAATTAAACAATGAGATTATGGAAGTAAATATTCTCGCATTTATTGCTACTGCACTGTTTATTCTAGTTCCTACTGCTTTTTTACTTATAATATACGTAAAAACAGTCAGCCAAGGTGATTAATTTGAATTAAACTTGATTTTTTATTTCTTATCAATAATTGCAGAGAAGAAAAGGATAAAAATTTCGCGTCTTAAATGAAATGGGCAGACTAGAATCAGTCGTATTCTATGAGATACGATAGTATGGTAGAAAGATTCAGATATTTCTTTCTACCATACTATCTAGTATTGTTATTGTAGTGTATAAAGTTGTATTGTAATGCGGGTTAATTTAATATAGATTAATATAGATCAATCTACAATAGTATCATCATATTCCTTTTCTATATATATAGAAATCGATTTAATTACGTATATATAATATATATAGTGATAATGTATATTATATAGTATCCCAATTCTATTTCTTTGCTTTATCTATTTGTATTTAATTTGTGTTGATTTCAATTAAATTAATTTGAAATAATCGAAAGCGACTTTTACGATTAGAATTCCTAGATTTCTGATTATTTTCAATATGAATCCCGATCGAAAGAATCAATGACTTCTTCGTCGGAATGCTAACTAAAAGATTATTTTATTATACCTATCGAAGAAGTCATTGATTGAGGAGTTGACAAATGATCCATGGGAACTTCTTCGGATTTCGAAAAGGATTAGTAAAACCCGTCGACTTTTAACGTTTGAACCATGATATGAAATGGGTTCAATAAAACAAGCAAAACATAAATAAAATTTCTAAAATAGTAAAACTAAAACAAGCGGCGCAATATGTGACTCGCCCAAGACAATATTTTAGGATGTGCAGTATCTCGTTGGACAACTACTATGTTGTTTCCCAATGTGTATCCACGTAATGGAATAACCGAATTTTTTTCTCTTTGATCTTTGAACAGTAAAGAGGTAAACAAAATAAAAAAAAGTTCCGTTCTTCCTCATGGTCCATATCTAACTTTGGTAAGAGTCAGTTCATCGAAATAGAAAATTTATGAAGAATTCAGTTGGAATAAATTTCCTACCATTTGTATTCCTTTTACTTTTTTTACTTTCAAAATACGAACACGGAAATAATTGAAATATTTCTTTGATTGAAAGAGTATTCTTCATATATATTTATTATTCATAGAATACATTACTCAACTAAAATCCAAGAGAATTTCGAAATGAAGATATTTTTCATTTCTATTTCAATTTAAAAATAAAATTTTAAATTGAAATAGTGAAATTTTAAATAAAAAAAACTTTGCCGAACGATCTATAAAAAAAAGTGATACTGTTTAGTTCCTAAACTCAATTAGTAGTACTTCTAGAGTCCACTCCTTCCCCATACTACTAGTGAAAGGGAAAACGTAAAGACTACCATTAAAGCAGCCCAAGCGAGATTTACTATATCCATGTGAATTATGTCCTCTATCTCTATGAAGGAATTATTCAATTATTGTTCACTAATAAATAATAGGGGAATCACTGGCGCAGA